ACTTTGTATGACTTTTCTCTTCTATTTTTTTGTATTTCCTTAATTTAGTTCCTTAATTGAATTTCGTAGGACGAAGTTCCTTAAAAACCTCCGCCTTCTTTAAAATATCCTGAACAGTTCCTGTAGGTTGAGCCCCTTTTTCAAGGAAATATAAAATAGCAGGAACATTTAAATAAGTTTGATTCTTTATCGGATCATAAAAACCCACTTTACGAAGATCTTTTCCTTCTCTTCGGGATCGAACATCAATTGCAACGATTCGATAGACGGCTCATTGGGATAGATGTAGATGAACAACACCCCCCCTAGAAACGTATAGGAAGCTTTCTCCTCGTACGGCTCGAGAAAAATGATTGATTCGAGGTTTTGTCTCTGTATGGAATTCTATCTAAGAAATGACAACTCGGTCCATAAAATGATCAAATCAATTAAAGATGTAAGTCTTTTTTTTCTTCTTTCTTTCTTAAAATGAAAAAGAAACCATCCGTACTCTCATAACTCAAGTTGGATAACTTTCAAACAGTTCAAAGAAAAATATTTTGGCAATTTCATTTATTGAGCGGTCTTTCCTCCTTTTTTGTTTGTCTCGTTTAAAATCGATTTGGATTCTTCAGTCTGATCCAGTTATTAAGACAATTAAAAAGGTGTTTCCTTGTTCTGGGATCCTTTATCTTTGTTTTATTTTAAATCATTGGGTTTAGACATTACTTCGGTGCTTTTTAATCCTTTCAAAATGGCAGCAACATACCCTTTTTGCGATTTCTATGAAAGAATCCTACAGACGATGGATTCCCGCGTGAAACACTTTGGATCGAAAAAGTTTGATCAATTCCAAGAAATTTTTGAATTGGAAACTTGCTCGAATTGGATTCTTTCGATTTCCATACCGAAGATATATTTACGAAGTTGTTCCAATTTTTTTATTGATTGGCATTAACCCTAGACCCTTGCCCCGAGAAATAAATTAATACTTTCTACTCGAGCTCCATCATGGACTATTTACATTACCAATGATGTCGAGCCAAGAGCACCTTCATTCCTACATAAAATGGTGGATGTATAAATCCACAACAGATCGTGTCCTTCAAGTCGCACGTTGCTTTCTACCACATCGTTTCAAACGAAGTTTTACCATAACATTCCTCTAAGAACCGGTATGGAATTGATTCAATTATGGAATCATGAATAGTCATTGGTTGGGCTGATGTATAAACACCATAATCTATAGTATTTTCTATATCTATATACTCTATATACTATAGATATAGGTGGATAAAGATTTTTCTGAAGAAGTCTTAGTAAGACCCCATCGCTAATATTAATTTGTCTAACATATTAATTAAATATTAATTAATATATATAATAAATAATTTATATATATTTTATATATATAAATATATAAATAATAATAAATAAGACGAATAAATGAGTTCTTTTTGATTCTGCATCTTCACGTGACTCAATAGGAGAGATTGACCTATTTCATACTTCTTCAAATAGCAAAGATTCAGCTTCTAAGGAATGATTAAAACTATTTATCTTTCGAAATTTATTCGAAATTTCGAAAGTTCCCTTTTCGACATCATTATTTGAATAAACTTTGATAGTTAAAAATAACTTTTGATCGTCTTAGGAAAAAAGATAAGTCTTTTTTTTTTTTTTTTCATCTGATTGATAAAATCCAAGGAATGGGGAGGGTTTCGTATCTATCAATTCGATCAAATAGACTGAGCAATTGTCACCGTTTATAGATATTGAAATGAACGCCTTCCCATTACTGATTAACTCCTATCTACCCCATTCTATGGGACTGATGCAGCATAAATCAAAAGAAACGAAAGGGGTGTCCTAGTCTTTTTTATTTTTACGAAATGTGAGCTGTCTAGACACAAAGCCAAACAAGTCCAGATTAAGTCAAGTTTTTGCTCCTTTTTTTTTTATTTTAGCCTAACTCATTGATTAAGAATTAAGAGACTTAGTGAATTAAAAGTGAATTAAATTAGTACCAAAAACCCCCTCTTGGCGAAAAGTCAAGAAATCCACAAAAAATAAAATTGAATCTAATTAGGCTAATTTAGGAGGTAGAGAATACGAGATAGGGAATATGGATTCTTTCGCATCTCGATTCAGTTTTTGAAAAAAAAAAGATTCATCGAAGAAAAAAATAAGAAACAACAATCACATTCCAGCTAACATTTCGATTTTAAACAGAACATTGTTAAAAAAACAACCTATAATTCTCATAGAATATATATATGTTCTGGGACGGAAGGATTCGAACCTCCGAATAGCGGGACCAAAACCCGTTGCCTTACCACTTGGCCACGCCCCATTTAGATTTCTATTCGATACCAATAAAGTATATTGCTGGTTTTGTTTGTTTGTCAACTCTAGTCCAAATATCTATAGAATAGATTAGATTGGTACTAGGATTTTGCTATGTTTTTGGTATGTGTAGATATAGAATTCAACTTAATTTATTGATCATTACATATAATTC